AATAAAGCAGCACACAAAGTAACAAAGGAAAAATGAACTTCATTATTATAAATCAAGTTATTAAGTATTTCGAATAAATCCCGAAATTCAAAAGTACCTGTTATCCAATAAAAACCTAAAATTCCTAATAATAACCCAAAATCGCCTACACGATTAGTTACAAATGCTTTTTGACAAGCATTTGCCGCAGAAGGTCGTGTAAACCAAAACCCTATTAATAGATAGGAACACATCCCAACCAATTCCCAAAAAAAATAAATTTGTATCAAATTTGAACTAGTAACTAATCCCAACATGGAAGTACTGAAAAAACTCATATAAGCAAAAAATCTCAAGTATCCTTGATCGTGAGCCATATAATTATCACTATAAATAAGAACCGTGATTCCAACAGTAGTAATTAACATTGACATAATAGAAGTAAGTGGATCGATCAGGCAGCCGAATTCTAAAGAAAAATCATTATCGAGTGTCCAAGACCATACATATTGGTGGATAGAACTGCTATTTATTTGTTGAATAGATAGATTAGTTGAAAAAATCATCACTATACTTAACAATAAAATACTTGTAAAAGCCCACATACGACGAAGATTTTTTGTTGCTGTCGGAAAAAGAAGAAGCCCCACTCCTATTAACATAGGAACTGGAAGTGGAATGAAAGGTAAAATCCACCCATATTGATATGTTTGTTGCATAAAAAATTTAAATTCGTAATTAATTCTTTCCGATTTATCGGATTTTACTTCTTTTGAAAGGAGTCAATAAAAAAAATGAAAATATGCACTAACTTAACCTAACTTAAATATAAAAATATAGAATTTTGAAATTTTTATTTCTTTTTACTTATTCTTTTTGAATTTCTTCTAAATATTTCAAATATTCAAATCAAGAAGTTCCAATAGGTCAAATCGTATGAAAGACAAAGATTAATTATGAGTCTCGTTCTACTTTGAAAATTCAAGTCAAATTTTCACAAGTTACTAAAAATATTCTTCTTTTTTTTTTTAGAAAATTTTGATGGGATTTTACCATATCGTTGATAGATAGTCCATTCTTTTCTAATTTTAGAAAAAAAATTATCTAGTTATCTAGAAAGGCGCAGATTTTTTTTGAACAATAGATGTCTTTCACATCCAGCTATACCAATAAGTAATCTCTTAATTTTTATTTAAATGGCAGTTCCAAAAAAACGTACTTCTGCATCAAAAAAGCGTATTCGTAAAAATTTTTGGAAAAGGAAAGGTTATTGGGCGGCGTTAAAAGCATTTTCTTTAGGTAAATCTCTTTCTACGGGGACTTCAAAAAGTTTTTTTGTGCGACAAACAAATAAAATAAAAAAATAAGTTATTAAGAAATAAAGCGAAAAACCTTAGAACAATCTAAATCGACCTGACTCAAAAATTGAACCCTTCCTTTTTCAAAAAGAAAATTCCCCAATTCCATTTCCTAGTGAATTAATCCATAGGAAATGGAATTCTTCTGTTTACTTTGGCCGAATTCAAACAAAGTGTTTTTTGTTAAAAAAACACAAGATACTCTATTTTATTTTTAATATTTTTTCTTTCCAGGACAGGAGTCTTATTTTTCCCATCAACCTATTTAAAGATTTTCTTTTTTGTACAACTTTCTTACTTTTTTATTTTCTATAAATTCTTATATATAGCCGATATATCTCTCGCCATCAATTCACGCAAAAATACTTAATGAAAATATTCTAGATAAATATGTGTGAATTTTTAATAATCTAAAAATTTTTTTGTTCATTGATAAAGATAAAACTTATTTTTTTGGTTGCACTTTTTAAAATCAAATAAATCAAAACGGTAAAAAATTGTTTTTTTTTTGGAGGGGCTCATAATAAGACTGGCTGGTTTTAGAAGAGCTCAAGTGGAGAAGAGTCTAAAATCCACAATAAAACTAAAACCCTAAACTAAAAAATGAACCTTCAAGTACATATTTGAACAAATTTTTATTCATCCATTTGAATCTTTCCTAGAAAATATTGGACCCAATTGAATTCTTAAATCTAGACGATTTATTAAAAATAGGTTATTATGGGGTCAAGACAAGCCGCTATGGTGAAATTGGTAGACACGCTGCTCTTAGGAAGCAGTGCTAGAGCATCTCGGTTCGAGTCCGAGTAGCGGCATGGCATATCATCTCCTAAAAAAAAAATAAATAAAATAGATCCTATAATGAATAATAATGAATTTCATTTCCGATTTTGATTTTTTAATTAAGGAACTTTTTTTATGATATTTTCAACTTTAGAACATATATTAACTCATATTTCTTTTTCGACTGTTTCAATTCTAATTTCAATTCATTTAATAACCTTTTTTGTCGATGAAATCATAAAACTATATGATTCATCCGAAAAGGGCATGATAATGATCTTTTTGTGTATAACAGGATTATTAATTTCTCGTTGGATTTATTCAAAACATTTTCCACTAAGTGATTTATATGAATCATTAATCTTCCTTTCGTGGAGTTTTTCCTTTATTTATATCGTTCCATATTTCAAAAAAAATAAAAATCTTCTAAACACAATAATTAGTCCAAGTGCTCTTTTTTCACAGGGCTTTGCAACCTCAGGTCTTTTAACTGAAATACACGAATCCACAATATTAGTACCCGCCCTTCAGTCCGAGTGGTTAATAATGCACGTAAGTATGATGATTTTAGGATATGTGGCCCTTTTATGTGGATCATTATTATCAGTATCACTTCTAGTCATTACAGTTAGAAAAAAGAGAAGATTTTTTTCTACGAATAATCGTTTATTAAATTTAAACGAGTCATTTTTACTTGGTAAAGTCAAATACATGAATCAAGCAAAAGGAACAAATGTTTTACAAAAAACTTCTTTTTTTTCTCCAATAAATTATTATAAGTCACAATTGTTGAATCAATTGGATTTTTGGAGTTATCGGGTTATTAGTCTAGGATTTCTCTTTTTAACGATAGGAATTCTTTCTGGAGCAGTATGGGCTAACGAAGCGTGGGGATCCTATTGGAGTTGGGACCCAAAAGAAACTTGGGCCTTTATTATTTGGATCATATTTGCAATTTATTTACATACTCAAACAAGTAGAAAATTGAAGGGTACAAATTCAGCAATTGTAGCCTTTATTGGATTTCTTATAATTTGGATATGCTATTTTGGAGTAAATCTATTAGGAATAGGATTACATAGTTATGGTTCATTTACATTAACATCTAATTAAATAAAAAAAAGGGGGGGATTCTTACCAATAGGAATAGAAAAGCATGCAATGCACATCAGATAAAAAACTTTGTGTGAACTGGTGAGAGCCCCGCGAATCAAAGTCACGGGGCTCTCGCCAGTTCAAATTCATTTTTTTTGACTTAACACAAGAGAAGAAAAAGCCTTCTTTTTGTCATTGTACAACGAACCTTTTTGTAAATGATAAGATAGTTTTTTCATTTTGTTATCAACAAAATGAAAAAACTATCTATAAAAATAATTCGATAGGATAACTTCAACCTTTTCAACTGATAGTGAAAGAATGAAATCTGGGTACATACCAATACCGAGTACGGGTAAAAAAATCGAGATCGAAAGAAATAACTCTCGCGGCCCAGAATCAAAAAAATAAGAGTTTTGGCCGTTAAATATCTTGTATCCATAGAACATCTGGCGTAACATAGATAATAAATAAATAGGGGTTAATATCATTCCAATTGCCATTACAAAAGTAATTAGGATTTTTGTTATTAAAAGAAATTTTGGACTAGTAACTAATCCAAAAAATACTATTAATTCAGCAACAAAACCACTCATACCTGGTAATGCGAGGGAGGCCATCGAAAAACTACTGAACATCGTGAACATTTTTGGCATTGGGATAGCTATTCCACCCATTTCGTCAAGATAAAGAAGACGTATTCTATCATAAGTTGTTCCGGCCAAGAAAAAAAGTGCAGCACCGATAAATCCATGAGAGATTATTTGTAAAAGGGCTCCGTTGAGCCCCATATCCGTGATAGAACCAATTCCTATAATTATGAAACCCATATGAGATACAGAGGAATAGGCTATTCTTTTTTTTAAATTCCGTTGACCAAGAGATGTTGAAGCTGCATAAATTATTTGCATTGCGCCCACTATTATCAACCAAGGAGAAAATAGAGAATGAGCGTGAGGAAATAATTCCATATTGATGCGAATTAATCCATAGGCTCCCATTTTTAATAAGATTCCGGCTAGAAGCATACAAGTACTATAATGCGCTTCTCCGTGGGTATCCGGTAACCATGTATGTAGGGGTATGATTGGTAATTTGACAGCAAAAGCAAGAAAAAACCCAATATAAAATAATAGTTCCAAAGCCACAGGATAGGACTGATTAGCCAATATTTCAAAATTTAATGTTGGTGTAGTAGAACTATATAAACCGACGCCCAAAACTCCCATTAAAAGAAAAATAGAACCCCCTGCCGTGTACAAAATAAACTTTGTAGCCGAATACAGACGTTTTTTTCCTCCCCACATGGATACAAGTAAATAAACGGGAATTAATTCTAACTCCCACATGAGAAAAAAAAGTAAAAGATCTCGAGAAGAAAATAATCCTACTTGTCCACTGTACATTGCTAACATTAGGAAATGAAATAATCGAGAATCTCGAGTAACTGGCCAAGCCGCTAAAGTAGCTAAAGTAGTGATGAATCCTGTTAGTAAAATGGGTCCTATGGAGAGTCCATCTATTCCTAATCTCCAATGAAAATCCAAAAAAAGGATCCATTGATAATCCTCCATTAGTTGGATTAATGGGTCGTCTGATTGAAAATGATAACAGAATGCAAAAGTCGTTAGAAGAAGCTCTAAGATACACATACATATAGTATACCAACGAATTACTCTATTTCCCCTATGTGGAAGAAAAAAAATTAAGCAACCTGCAAATATTGGCAAAACTGCAATTATAGTTAAGTAAGGAAAATGGTTCGTGGTAAAGACAAGATACGCT